AAAATAGGGATAAGCATCCATATGATCCCATAGACCTCTTTTAAGGATTCCAATCTGGAAAAAGAATTGATATCTTGTACTTCTGTTGTATCAATTATCATTTCAACGATCAACTTCTCCCATAATGATATCTATACTACCTAGTATCGTCATAATATCAGCCAATTTCATTCTTTTAACTAACTGAGGAAGAATTTGCAAATTGATAAAACCCGGCGGTCGGATTTTCCATCGCCAAGGAAAAACACTTTGATCTCCTATCAAAAAAATTCCCAACTCTCCCTTTGGTGCTTCGACTCTCACATAAAGTTCTTGTTTCGACAATTCAAAAGTGGGCGAAGGCTTTTTACTAATGAATCGATATTCAAAATCATTCCATTCGGGATCCCTTACCCTATCAAAGCATCGGATTTCTAAATTTTCATAGGGCCCTCCTGGAATTCCTTCCAGAGCCTGTTGAATAATTTTTATAGATTCCGTCATTTCACTGATTCGTACTAAATAACGAGCTAATGAATCTCCTTCTTTTTGCCATTGGACTTCCCAATCAAATTCGTCGTAACACTCATAATGATCAACTTTACGAAGATCCCATTGTATTCCGGAAGCTCGTAGCATTGGTCCTGATAAACCCCAATTTATTGCTTCCTCTCCGCTAATAATGCCTACTCCCTCAACTCGTTCTAAAAAAATAGGATTTCGTGTAATAAGTTTTTGATATTCAGCAATCCCTGTTAAAAAATAATCACAGAAATCCAAACATTTATCTATCCAGCCATGAGGTAGATCAACAGCCACTCCTCCGATACGAAAATAATTATGCATCATTCTCATACCAGTGGCAGCTTCGAATAGATCATATACTAATTCTCTTTCTTTGAAAATATAGAAGAAAGGGGTTTGTGCACCAATATCTGCCATAAAAGGTCCAAGCCATAACAAATGAGAAGCTATACGACTCAACTCCAACATAATTACTCTGATATAGCTGGCTCTTTTCGGTACTTGAATATTTCCTAATCGCTCTGGTGCATTTACGGTTATTGCTTCTGTGAACATAGTAGCTAAATAATCCCAACGTGTTACATAAGGCAGATATTGTATAATTGTTCGGTTTTCCGCAATTTTTTCCATTCCTCTGTGTAAATAACCCAATATTGGTTCACAGTCAATAACATCTTCACCATCTAGAGTAATGATTAGTCGAAGAACACCATGCATTGATGGGTGGTGAGGACCCATATTTACTATCATGAGGTCTTTTCTTGTAGCTGGTACATTCATAAGTTTTTCCCCGATTCATTCTTCCATGAATTGCTGAAAACAAAAATAAATTCATCAAAATTCAAGATCTAATAAATCAAATAATTAAAGTTCTTCAAATTAGTGAGTTTTTAGTTCCCGAATATCCAACCGACCAATTAATTCTTTATAACGTACTCTATTTTTCTTTGACAAATAAGCCAGTAGTCGTTGACGTTTTCCCAGAATTTTACGTAGACCTCTCTGAGATAAATAGTCTTTTCTGTGCAATTCCAAATGTGAAGTAAGTCTTCGTATCTTATTGGTGAAACTGAATACTTGAAATTCAACAGACCCCCGGTTTTCTTCTTTTTCTTCTTGCAAAAAAACTGAAATGAATGAATTTTTTACCATAAAACGAAATTTTCTCCCCCTTTTTAATTTTCTTGTTTCAAGATATGAATTTTACCGATCAGAAATAATAAATAATAATAATGCCAACCATTTTAATCGGGTATACTTAATTTAATTATGGACTCCTGATTTTATCAAATCAAATCTTTTATCAAATAAAATGAGTCAATGATCAATCCAATTTTCAATTTGATTCGTATAGAAATACAAAGGGACGGCACTCATAAAAGATAAAGATAATAAGTTAGAGCTAAAATTTAAAACGAAAAAAAGAAGATTCTGTTGAGTTATTTATAGATCTAATTGATACGTCATTGAATTAGTATCATCTATCAGAATGGAATGTAAGATAACACATGTGTGTATCTGTTTGCTTTCATATATCAGATATGCTACAGGATATATAGCAAAAATGTACCATCATCGAATTTTTAATTTAATTGTGGATACATATGTATCCTTACCATACTGAAACGACTGCCATTAATGGTATCAAACCAATAGCGATTCATACAAGCTAAATCTTCTAATCGATAAGTGGGCCAAAGAAAGAACTTTAATTTTATTAATTTATTTTTATCTATATCAAGATTTGTGCTTTTATCCAAAAATTTACCACAGTTTTTTACGTTCTTCTCATCGCAAAATACTGGATTTCTATCCCGACCGTTCCTATTTCTTGAATTGAAACAAATTAGAATTCTAAACTCTCTACGACGTCTAGGTGAGAAAATATTTTCAGGAACGAGCAAAGCATAATGATTTTTGTTTCTATTTCCAGTTATTTTTTGATGTCTTGCAATGGATTTATCAAAATTCTTTTTATCAGCATATCTTTTTTCTTGGTATCTTTGATTAGTTTGGTCCTTATTCTTATGAACCAATGAAATACTTATGGTTTGATACATAAGAAATTGTCCATCATTTTTGACAGACAGACGAACCGGTTCGATAATAAATATCCCCTTTTTCATCAATTCTGTAAGAGTTAAATCCTTCTGAATCAGCATTATATCCAGACTCATTTCTCCCCGTTGAATAGAGGATATAGCAATTTCTCTTGGGTTTATCAGTCTAAGCAGGAGACAATATACCTTGATATTATTGATCATTCTTTGATTTAAAGAATCATCCCATCTCAATTGAAAAAGCAAATACTTTTTTAGAAATAAATCGAGTTCTGCTTCTGTATTGCTTTTGTATTGCTTTTTCTTTCTACGTTTTTTTATGTCTGATCCTGCCGCATAATCTTCTTCAACATCTTTTTCTTGGTTTGAAAGAACTGATCCGCTATTCCTTCGGTTTTGTGCATCTGATCCAAGATTCCCTTGGGTTGGAGATTCTTTTTCTTTTTTCTTTCTATTTTCTAATTCAAGATATTTTTTTTTATTCGATGATATAAAAAGATCCTTTTTTTGAGTTTCATTGATGTTTTTATTTGCACTAATATTTGCATTTCCATTAAAATTTAAAAGAAGTAATTTGATGGGTATGACCCAGGGTTTAATTTTATATGAATTATAAAGTAGCGCAAATTCTGGGAAGAACCAAAGTTCAAGATTCGATATGGGACGATTTAGTATTTCTTCATTCATTCCCATCCAATCAAACCTTTTTTTATTGGAGGGGTTGATTTCTTGATGAATCGTGAGATAAAAAAGACCTTTCTTATCAATTTTTTGATCATTACTAGTTTCAGTCTTTTTATTACTGTTGGTATCGATCCAGGCCTCTATATCGACCTTCTTTCTAAGACAAAAATGGATAATTTTCCAATCCAAATATTTTCTATCGGGATTTTTCTCTATATCCATAATACCATTTTTTCCTAGATAATTATTGATAAGGATACCTCCCATCCCATCAAATAATTTGTGTTTGTGTGTGTTGTAATTATAAGAAATCTGTTGGTTATTGTTTACCTGTAATGGTGATACATAAATATATATGTTCCTCTTATCTTCATAATTAATAGATTTAGATGATAAGAGATCATACCTATAGTGTTTTTTAACATTTTCTTTTTGATTTGTTAATGTATAATCATTTTCTTTTTCGTAATGAATTACTTGGTCTTTTTCATACGAATCCCATTTGTTTAAATCTTTATTTTGGGCCATCCAACCTTTATTAACTCTATTTCGCCATTTTTGTGGTACTAATCTAGACCATCGAATCTTAGATAAATTATATTGATAATGACCCCTTAACCAATTTTTCCATTGATTCATTCCAGAATTCCGAAGTTTCTTATGTTTTAATTCGGAATGAAATATTCCTTGTGCTCCAAAATAATCCTTTATTTCATTTTTAAGAAAAAGAGATGTTCCGTGATATTGAAGGACAGATCTTAACTTATCCAAGTTAATAACTTGGGTTTGTGATAATTTGTAAAATACATATGCTTGTGACAAAGAGGATAAGTTCTGTGAATTCTTATTAATATTACTAATACTAGAAAGGGACTTTATAAAGTGAATTGTATTTTGATTTGTTTTATCAATCCTTTCTTGATTGGCTTCAATATTGTAAATGTATTTATCCATTTTTTTATTTTTTGATTCAAGAAAAAGTTGTGTATTGATCCGAGGAATATTAATCATACATAAGAAGATATCTATATATATCCTTTCAAGGAAAAATTTTATAAAAAAATGCGATCTACGGATTAATCTAATATTTCTTCTTTTTAACATCTGCCAAAAAATTTTTTTGGATTCTAATCTTTTAGCATCATTACTTTTTTTGTTAGCACTAATTTTGATTTCTGGAGTTAGAAATTTTGTTTTTTTGTCTTTTGTAATTTTTCCTATTTGAGTTCTGATTAGGCTTGTTCTATTAGTTAGATCTTTTATTTTTTTTTCTGTCAGTGAATGATTTGTCCAATCGATAGATTGAATTTGACTGGACGATTCATAAATCATACTATTACTGATTATCAAATCTTTTTCTTTTTTAGTTTCACTCGATTCATATACTTCTCTCAATCCAAATAATAGAATTGGATTTATTTTTGATAGTTCGTTTATTATTCTTTGTATAAAGAAAATGCTTTTGATAATCCATTTTTTGATTTCTTTTGAGACTATTAGAAAGAAATTTGTTCTTTCTTTTAAAACTCTTAGAACTAGAAAACAATTAGTTTTCCATTTTATAATTGTTTTTCCGAGTTCTTTTAAAATGGGTTCGAAAAAGGAGGGTCTTTTTCGGGGAGAACCAAAAGGCAGTTCAGCTTCCATTCCCCAAACTGTTAAAAAACAAAAATCATCTTTTTTCCCTTTCTTTTTCATTAGATCTCTATAAGGGGAGGCTAGCTTAGATCTGTGCCAAGGTTTCAGACAGAA